GAGGTGGTTTTCGTTTACCAGCGCGTAGGTGGTCTAAGTTCCTATGACCGAGTCTTTCTAGCCCCTGTGAACATAAGTTGTTTAATAGTTGGCATGTTGAATCATATCATATAAATAATGGGCTGGTTTAGATCGATCCTAACCTGATGATGATTCAATTACTCGCCTCCCACTTGCCTTGATATTGATACAATCTTTCTCTCTATTACGCTATTTCTCGGTTAATAACATGGTAATTGCCCCTGCCAGTACCGGAAGTGATAATAAAGGTGGGAATGCTGTCACTAGAACGGACCACACAAATAGGGGTTATCTATGCATAGTCATTCCAGGTCCACGCATGTTGGAGATAGTTGTTATAAAATTGATAGAACCTAAAATGGATGAAACACCAGATAGATGAGGACTAGAAATTGCTGAATCAACTGCTCCTCCAGAATGGCTGGTAATACCACTTAAGGGCGGATAGACCGTCCACCCAGTGCCGCTACCCACTTCTACTAAGGCTGGGCTTAATAGGAGCACGAGACTTGGTGGCAACAACCAGAATGAAATATTATTTAATCGTGGAAATGCCATGTCAGGCGCACCTATCAGAATCGGAACAGACCAATTACCAGATCCACCTATCATCGCCGGCATAACCATAAAAAAGATCATTAAAAAAGCGTGAGCCGTTATTAAAACATTATAAAGTTGATGATTCCCACCAAGAATTTGATCGCCGGGTCGTGCTAATTCCATACGAATCAGTACTGAGAAGCATGTGCCCATCACTCCAGCAATGGCACCAAAGATGAAATGAAATATAGAGTCCCTATATCTTTGTGGTTAGTGGAGAACAGCCATCGGACCGGATTTGTCGTAAAATTGAGATTCTTTTGTTTCCTTCCTTATCAGAGAAGGGTCCCTCTTAGGGAGCTGGGGCTTCTTTTTTGAAAAAAGGGGGGCTAATACACAGGGAAGAGGCTTACTAGAAAAAAAAGACTAACTAACTACATAGCTACTTACATAACATAAGAGAATTTCATAAAGTCACTCTCTCCAACCTTTTATATATCCGGCTTTATAAAGTAAATATGAGATTTGCGTTGGTTTTTCCAACGAAACTAAGCACTTTTTTTATTTATCATTCGGAAGAGCTCTTTTTGTGGTCTCACTTTACCACCATCTGAAATGCGCGATACTTCGATTGGTGGAAGCCAGTCTATGAAGATTCCCCCTTTTCTTACGTGCAATTCCCCTCTTTCGGTAAGCATCCAGTATCTCATCAAATGAACATTGCTCTAAGCTTGTCCTGTAGATTATACGTCGTTTGAAAGCTGCTTCAAGGGTCCAACGAATAGCTAAGGTTTGTTGACGATCCCTGGCTACAATCCCAGGGACATCATAAATAGTACCTGCTCTTCCTACTCTTTCCACTTCGCATATGGGCTTTATATTCTCTAGGGCGTCAACCATAAGTTTGATTACATCGCGTTCAGTTCGAGCGGGGCGATGAAAAGTTTGATAAACAATAGCACGAACTCTTGTTTTTTTACCTTCTTTCATGCGAAAGTTGACCAACTTCTTGATCAATTGTTTTTGCTCACCATCCAAGTCCCCCATATAGCTTAGAATTTCCGAGCAATTGGAAGCCGCTTTCGATGACGAGGCCGAAGAATTTATATTACGCGATCGTTACTGTCCATCTTTATCAGCCAACTCCCCAGTTTCCAACAGTGACTGTCTCTGATCCCTCTATTTCTTCTGAGCAGCAATAGAAGTATAAAGTAAATTGCCCAATGTTTCCAAATTAGTCCAACTTCGTACCTTTCCGGCATAAACCATATATCTCAGAGAGGTCGTATTTCACCAATCTAAGTTTTGCACAGACTTTCTACATGGGATCGCCTTTGACATCAGTTTGCCACACCTTACTCACAATAGGGTGGAACTCGGGGAGTGGGAGTTCAGTCATGAAGTTGAAAAAGGAAGGATATGCACCCCTGTTCTAACCACACAGGCACTATGATCAGAGAGGCCCTTGGGGGTGAATTCAACTTCAGATTCAGATAAAGGCAGAGAGCCAAAGCACTTACAATTAGCAAGAGCTCTATCCACTTTTCTGGAAATACAAGAGGCCTCATCATCTTTCTTAGACCATGTGACGAAGTGTCCCATATATCTGATGTCCTCAAGTCCTGCACTTTGAAGACATGAAATCATTCATAGCAGAGGACCAAGAATCAGTCCCTCCATTCTTTTTCCAATTTAGGAGTCCTACCTTGGGAGCATCCCGGGCAAGATCTATGGTTTCAGCTGCGGCTAAGCGAACTACCTATTCTATAGAAGTGAATATGAGAGAAAAAGCTCTTCTTTCACATAGTGGGAGGCTGGCCTTCTCTCTTCCCAATTCTCCCAATGAGACCTCTTTCACTCACTTAGTGGATGACCCAGAGGACTTTAATAAGGCCCCCTTTTGCCTCATCACGATCTCCCTGAAAAGAGGGTGAAGTAG